GCTATCGTAGCTTAATTAAAGCATGACGCTGAAGATGTTAAGATGGGCCCTAGAAAGCCCCGTAAGCACAAAAGCTTGGTCCTGACTTTACTATCAACTCTAGCTAAATTTACACATGCAAGTATCCGCGCCCCTGTGAGAATGCCCTGACAGTTCCCCGCCCGGGAACAAGGAGCTGGTATCAGGCACAACCCCCATAGCCCATAACACCTTGCTTTGCCACACCCTCAAGGGAACCCAGCAGTGATAAACATTAAGCCATAAGTGAAAACTTGACTTAGTTAAAGCTAAGAGGGCCGGTCAAACTCGTGCCAGCCACCGCGGTTATACGAGAGGCCCAAGTTGATAGTCAACGGCGTAAAGCGTGGTTAGATATATAAGACTAAAATAAAGCCGAACGCCTATCAGGGCTGTTATAAGCTTATGAAGGTGAGAAGCTCATCCACGAAAGTGGCTTTATAATTTTGAATCCACGAAAGCTGAGGCACAAACTGGGATTAGATACCCCACTATGCTCAGTCTTAAACATTGACAACAAAATACACCTGTTGTCCGCCTGGGGATTACGAGCACCAGCTTAAAACCCAAAGGACTTGGCGGTGCTTTATATCCACCTAGAGGAGCCTGTTCTAGAACCGATAATCCCCGTTTAACCTCACCCTTCCTTGTTCCTTTCCGCCTATATACCGCCGTCGTCAGCTTACCCTGTGAGGGACTAATAGTAAGCGAAATTGGCACAGCCCTAAACGCCAGGTCGAGGTGTAGCGTATGGAAGGGGAAGAAATGGGCTACATTCTCTGCCCACAGAGCATACGAATGACAGTGTTGAAACACACGTCTGAAGGAGGATTTAGCAGTAAGCAGGAAGCAGAGTGTCCTGCTGAATTTGGCCATGAAGCGCGCACACACCGCCCGTCACTCTCCCCGAACACACCCACTTAATCCACTTAACTAAAACCATCTTATAGTAGAGGGGAGGCAAGTCGTAACATGGTAAGTGTACCGGAAGGTGTACTTGGAATAAATCAGAGCATAGCTAAATACCCTAAAGCGCCTCCCTTACACTGAGCCATCATCCGTGCAAATCGGATTGTTCTGACGCCTATTAGCTAGCCGCTTAAACTAAAAACAACAAACTATTATTTATACCCCCTAAATCACTCAATTACATAAAGTAAACCATTTTTCCCCCTAAGTATGGGCGACAGAAAAGGAATTCCCGCGCTATAGAGGAAGTACCGCAAGGGAATGCTGAAAGAGAAATGAAATAACCTAGTAAAGCCCAAGAAAGCAGAGACTTTACCTCGTACCTTTTGCATCATGATTTAGCCAGAAAATTACAAGCAAAGAGCACTTTAGTTTGACCTCCCGAAACTACGTGAGCTACTTCAAGACAGCCTAGCAATTAAGGGCAAACCCGTCTCTGTTGCAAAAGAGTGGGAAGAGCTTTAAGTAGAGGTGACAGACCTACCGAACCTAGTTATAGCTGGTTGCCTGAGAAATGAATAGGAGTTCAGCCTCCCGGGTTCTCCCCTCAAACTAGTGGCATCTCCCACATCCCCCCACCCGGCATAGACACCATGAGAAACCGAGAGAGTTAGTCAAAGGGGGTACAGCCCCTTTGACCTAGGATACAACTTTATTAGAAGGGTAAAGAACATATCCAAATATTTAAGGTAAGATGTGCTGGTGGGCCTAAGAGCAGCCACCCCCCCCCCAGAAAGCGTTAAAGCTCAGACATACTCACCACCCCCAATCCCGATAACTTAATCTTAACCCCCTTAACCTTACCAGGCCGCCCCATGCAAACATGGGAGTGACCCTGCTAATATGAGTAATAAGAGAGCATCAATCCCCCTCTCTCTCCCCGCACAAGTGTAACTCGGAACGGACCCCCCACCGAACTTTAACGTCCCCAAACAAAGAGGGCCTTGAATAACAGACGTATTAACTAGAAAAACATTCAACCTAACTCAACCGTTGAACCCACACTGGTGTGCTTTCCGGGAAAGACTAACCGAAAAAGAAGGAACTCGGCAAACACATAAAGCCTCGCCTGTTTACCAAAAACATCGCCTCTTGCCAAACTTTAACGAATAAGAGGTCCTGCCTGCCCCCTGACCATGTAGTTTAACGGCCGCGGTATTTTAACCGTGCAAAGGTAGCGTAATCATTTGTCTTTTAAATAAGGACCCGTATGAACGGCAACACGAGGGCTTGACTGTCTCCTTTTTCAAGTCAATGAAATTGATTTTTCCGTGCAGAAGCGGGAATTTTTACATAAGACGAGAAGACCCTGTGGAGCTTTAGACACCAAGACAGACTATGTAAGAACAGCCCTTTATTAAAAGACCGAACAAATTTTACCTGCCCTAATGTCTTCGGTTGGGGCGACCCTGGGGAATTACAAAACCCCCACGTGGAATGGAAGCGACACAACTTATGCTACCACAACCGAGAGCTTCCCCTCAAATTAACAGAATTTCTGACCAAACATGATCCGGCAACGCCGATTAACGAACCAAGTTACCCCAGGGATAACAGCGCAATCCTCTTTTAGAGCCCATATCGACAAGAAGGTTTACGACCTCGATGTTGGATCAGGACATCCTAATGGTGCAACCGCTATTAAGGGTTCGTTTGTTCAACGATTAAAGTCCTACGTGATCTGAGTTCAGACCGGAGCAATCCAGGTCAGTTTCTATCTATGCCATGCCCCTTTCCAGTACGAAAGGACCGAAAAGAAGAGGCCCATACCTCTAGTACGCCTCCCCCTTACCCGATGTAGACAACTAAACCAGATAAAAGGGCATACCCCCTCCCACCCCCTGCCTGAGAGATAAGGCTTGACGTTAAGATGGCAGAACCCGGCTATTGCAAAAGACCTAAGCCCTTTTCATAGAGGTTCAAATCCTCTTCTTAACTACGATATATATTCTCCTAATACACATTATTAGCCCACTAACCTTCATTATTCCCGTTCTCCTAGCTGTCGCCTTCCTTACCCTTATTGAACGTAAAGTGCTTGGCTATATACAACTACGAAAAGGCCCTAATATCGTAGGCCCATATGGCCTCCTTCAACCCATTGCCGACGGCATTAAACTCTTTATTAAAGAGCCCATCCGCCCCTCCACCGCCTCCCCCATCCTATTTATTCTTACCCCTATACTGGCCCTCACACTTGCCTTAACACTTTGGGCACCAATACCCCTTCCGTACCCAGTTATTGACCTTAACCTTAATATTCTATTTATCCTAGCCATCTCCAGCCTTGCCGTCTATTCAATCCTGGGCTCAGGTTGAGCATCCAACTCAAAATATGCCCTCATCGGGGCCCTCCGGGCCGTCGCCCAAACCATCTCATATGAAGTTAGCCTTGGATTAATCCTATTGAGCACCATTATTTTTACAGGAGGCTTTACCCTTCAAACCTTTAATGTTACCCAAGAAAGTATTTGACTTATCCTCCCAACCTGACCCTTAGCTGCAATATGATACATCTCCTCACTAGCTGAAACCAATCGAGCCCCTTTCGACCTCACTGAAGGCGAGTCCGAACTAGTCTCAGGTTTTAATGTAGAATATGCAGGAGGGCCATTTGCCCTATTTTTTCTAGCAGAATACGCCAATATTCTACTCATAAATACACTCTCAGCAATCCTTTTCCTCGGAGCCTCACACGCCCCTACATTTCCAGAACTCACAACCATTAACCTAATGACTAAAGCAGCCCTCCTCTCCGTCCTTTTCCTTTGAGTCCGAGCCTCCTACCCTCGATTTCGATATGACCAACTCATACACCTGATCTGAAAAAACTTTCTCCCCCTGACACTTGCCCTCGTCATTTGACACCTGGCACTACCCATTATACTTGCAGGCCTCCCCCCCCAAGTATAGCCATGGAGCTGTGCCTGAAATAAAGGGCCACTTTGATAGAGTGAATCATGGGGGTTAAATTCCCCCCGACTCCTTAGAAAAAAGGGACTCGAACCCTACCCGGAGAGATCAAAACTCTCAGTGCTTCCACTACACCATTTTCTAGTAAAGTCAGCTAATTAAGCTCCTGGGCCCATACCCCAGCAACGTAGGTTAAAACCCTTCCTTTATTAATGCCCCCAACTCTCGCATTTGCTATTTTAACTTCTCTCGGTCTTGGGACCACCATTACCTTCGCAAGCTCCCACTGATTCCTAGCATGAATAGGCCTAGAAATTAATACCCTCGCTATTCTCCCACTCATAGCCCACTACCCCCACCCTCGAGCAGTTGAAGCCACCCTAAAATACTTTCTTACACAAGCAGTTGCAGCTTCTACTCTCCTCTTTGCATCCATTACCAACGCCTGATTTAGTGGTCAATGAGATATTCAACATATATCACACCCCCTGCCCGCCACACTATTTACTATAGCTCTTGCCCTAAAATTAGGTCTTGCCCCCCTCCACATTTGACTTCCTGAAGTACTTCAAGGCCTAGACCTCGGAACAGGACTTGTTCTCTCAACCTGACAAAAACTTGCCCCCCTTATCCTCTTAATTCAAATTTATCCTGCCAACTCAGCTCTCCTAATTATTCTAGGCCTGACATCTACTCTTATTGGAGGTTGGGGAGGCCTTAACCAAACCCAATTACGAAAAATCCTAGCCTATTCTTCAATTGCCCACCTCGGCTGAATAATTCTAGTTCTGCAATTCTACCCCGCCCTCACTCTCCTAACCTTCTTTATATACTTTATTATAACCTTCTCTACATTCCTTGTATTTAAATCAAGCAAAGCAACCAACGTTAATGCATTAGCTACCTCCTGAACCAAAGCCCCAGCCCTCACTGCCCTTATACCCCTTGTCCTCTTCTCCTTAGGGGGCCTCCCCCCACTCTCCGGCTTCATGCCAAAATGACTAATCCTTCAAGAACTATCAAAACAGGAACTAGTTTTAACCGCTACCCTAGCCGCATTCACTGCACTCCTCAGCCTATACTTCTATCTTCGTTTATCATACGCCATAGCCCTAACAATATTCCCTGACAATCCAGCAGGTACACCACCCTGACGCTTCCAAACATCCCAATTTACATATCCCCTCGCCGTCTCAATTACAGCTACTATTGTACTTCTCCCACTCACTCCCACTATTTTAACTCTCCTAATCACTTAAAACTCCAAAGAGACTTAGGTTAGCATGCAGACCAAGAGCCTTCAAAGCCCTCAGCGAGAGTGAAAATCTCCCAGTCTCTGCATAAGACTTGCGGGACATTAACCCACATCTTCTGTATGCAAAACAGAAACTTTAATTAAGCTAAAACCTTATCATCTAGACAGGCAGGCCTCGATCCTGCAACCACTTAGTTAACAGCTAAGCGCCCAATCCAGCGAGCATCCGTCTACCTTTCCCCCGCCTAGCCAAAACCTAATAGGCGGGGGAAAGCCCCGGCAGGCGTTAACCTGCTTCTTCAGATTTGCAATCTGATATGTAACACACCTCGGAGCTTGGTAAGAAGAGGATTTTCACCTCTGTATATGGGGCTACAATCCACCGCTTAATACTCAGCCATCCTACCTATGGCAATTACACGTTGATTCTTTTCTACTAACCACAAAGATATCGGCACCCTCTACCTAGTTTTCGGTGCATGGGCCGGAATAGTGGGCACGGCCTTAAGCCTCCTAATCCGAGCAGAGCTAAGTCAGCCCGGCTCCCTCCTCGGAGACGATCAAATTTTTAACGTGATTGTCACAGCCCATGCTTTCGTAATAATTTTCTTTATAGTAATACCGGTTATGATTGGAGGGTTCGGAAATTGATTAGTGCCCTTAATAATTGGGGCCCCTGACATAGCATTTCCCCGAATAAATAATATAAGCTTCTGACTCCTCCCCCCTTCCTTCCTCCTACTCCTCACCTCCTCAGGGGTCGAAGCAGGGGCCGGGACGGGTTGAACAGTCTATCCCCCACTCGCGGGCAATCTCGCACACGCGGGGGCCTCTGTCGACTTAGCCATCTTCTCCCTACACCTTGCAGGGGTCTCCTCAATCTTAGGGGCCATTAACTTTATTACAACAATTATTAATATAAAACCACCTGCAATCTCCCAGTACCAAACACCTTTATTTGTATGAGCTGTTTTAATTACAGCAGTGCTCCTTCTACTTTCACTCCCGGTCCTAGCTGCAGGAATCACAATACTTCTGACAGACCGTAACCTTAATACAACCTTTTTTGATCCGGCAGGCGGGGGAGACCCTATCCTATACCAACACTTATTCTGATTTTTTGGTCACCCAGAAGTCTACATTTTAATTCTCCCTGGATTTGGTATAATTTCACACATTGTTGCCTACTACGCTGGCAAAAAAGAACCATTCGGTTATATAGGAATAGTTTGAGCTATAATGGCGATCGGGCTCCTTGGATTTATTGTATGAGCTCACCACATGTTTACAGTCGGAATAGACGTAGATACACGGGCCTACTTTACATCCGCCACAATAATTATTGCCATCCCAACTGGTGTAAAAGTTTTCAGCTGACTTGCAACCCTTCACGGAGGTGCCCTCAAATGAGAAGCCCCACTTCTATGGGCCCTCGGCTTTATTTTTCTATTCACCGTGGGGGGTTTAACAGGCATTGTACTAGCTAACTCCTCCCTAGACATTGTCCTTCACGACACCTATTACGTAGTCGCCCACTTCCACTACGTCCTTTCAATGGGAGCAGTATTCGCTATCATGGGTGGGTTTACCCACTGGTTTCCACTATTCACAGGGTATACCTTGCACAGTACTTGGTCCAAAACTCACTTTGCTATTATGTTTACAGGGGTAAACCTCACTTTCTTCCCACAACACTTCCTTGGACTTGCCGGAATGCCTCGCCGATACTCAGATTACCCAGACGCATACGCCCTGTGAAATACCATCTCCTCCCTAGGTTCCCTAATCTCCCTCGTAGCAGTAGTCCTCCTTTTATTTATTATCTGAGAAGCCTTCGCTGCTAAACGTGAAGTACTAGATATTCGCTTTACAACCACCAATGTGGAATGACTTCACGGCTGCCCCCCACCCTACCATACCTTTGAAGAACCCCCATTTGTACAAGTTCAGCACAACCACGCGAGAAAGGGAGGAGTCGAACCCCCATAAGTTGGTTTCAAGCCAACCACATAACCGCTCTGCCACTTTCTTCCTGAGATATTAGTAAAGAATTTACACTGCCTTGTCAAGACAGAATCGTAGGTTAAACCCCTATATATCTTGCACCACTAATGGCCCATCCTGCTCAATTAGGCTTTCAAGATGCAACTTCACCCCTTATAGAAGAACTCCTCCACTTCCATGACCACGCTTTAATAATTGTACTTCTTATCAGCGTCCTAGTTCTTTACATTATTGTCTGCATAATTACTACCAAGCTATCAGACAAACTTATTCTTGACTCCCAGGAAATTGAAATTATTTGAACAGTACTCCCTGCAATTACCCTAATCCTTATTGCCCTACCTTCCCTTCGTATTCTTTATCTTATAGACGAAATTAATGACCCTCACCTAACAATTAAGGCCATGGGTCATCAATGGTACTGATCTTACGAATATACTGATTATCAGGACCTCAGCTTCGACTCATATATAATCCCCACACAAGACCTCACGCCTGGTCAATTCCGCCTCTTAGAGGCAGATCACCGAATAGTTATTCCAGTGGAATCCCCGATTCGAGTATTAATCTCTGCCGAAGACGTCCTCCATTCATGAGCAGTCCCCACTTTAGGTATTAAAATAGACGCAGTCCCCGGCCGACTGAACCAAACAGCCTTCATTACGGCCCGCCCCGGAGTCTACTATGGACAATGCTCCGAAATCTGTGGAGCTAACCATAGCTTTATGCCTATCGTGGTCGAAGCAATCCCTTTAAACCACTTTGAAGCCTGAACCGCTCTAATACTTGAAGAAGCCTCGCTGAGAAGCTAATTAGGGACTAGCGTTAGCCTTTTAAGCTAAAGATTGGTGGCTCCCAACCACCCTTAGCGGAGTGCCTCAACTCAACCCTTCACCATGACTAGCCATTATAATCTTTTCCTGAATGGCATTTCTTATTTTTATTCCCCCTAAAGTTATGACCCATTTATACTATGACAACCCGACCCCTCAAAATATAGATGATTCTAAAATAGAAATCTGACACTGACCCTGGCCGTAAGTCTTTTTGACCAATTTATATCCCCTGTCTACCTAGGAATCCCCTTACTGGCCCTCTCCCTCACCCTCCCCTGGATCCTCTACCCCACCCCCTCCTCCCGATGACTTAATAATCGCCTATTAACTACCCAAAACTGATTTATTAACCGTTTTACTCAACAAATTTTTCTCCCTTTGAACGTAAACGGACATAAATGAGCCCTAATTCTTACATCCTTAATAATCTTCCTAACTACACTTAATACTTTCGGCCTTCTCCCATATACTTTCACCCCCACAACACAACTATCTCTAAATTTAGCACTAGCCTTTCCTCTATGACTGGCCACAGTACTTATTGGGTTACGCAACCAACCAACCGCCGCCCTCGGACACCTCCTACCAGAAGGGACACCCACACCCCTAATCCCCATTCTAGTGATCATCGAAACAATTAGCTTACTTATTCGCCCCCTGGCCTTAGGTGTACGACTAACGGCTAATCTTACGGCTGGTCACCTGTTAATACAACTTACCTCTACAGCTGCCTTTGTACTTCTCCCTACAATACCCTCAGTAGCGGCCCTTACGATGGTTCTCCTCTTTCTTCTTACACTCCTAGAAGTTGCCGTAGCTATAATCCAAGCCTACGTATTTGTACTACTTCTAAGCCTCTATTTACAAGAAAACGTCTAATGGCCCATCAAGCACATGCCTTTCACATAGTAGACCCCAGCCCATGGCCCCTGACAGGCGCCGTTGCTGCCCTACTCTTGACATCCGGGCTCGCGATCTGATTTCACTACCACTCTCTTATCCTTCTCTTCCTGGGTATTACCCTTCTTCTCTTAACAATATATCAATGATGACGAGACATTATCCGAGAAGGAACATTCCAGGGGCACCACACACCCCCCGTCCAAAAAGGCCTTCGATTCGGTATAATTCTGTTTATTACATCAGAAGTCTTTTTCTTCCTGGGATTCTTCTGGGCCTTCTACCACTCAAGCCTAGCCCCCACACCCGAACTAGGTGGCTGCTGACCTCCTACTGGCATTATTACCCTAGACCCATTTGAAGTACCCCTACTTAATACAGCCGTCCTCCTAGCCTCTGGGGTTACAGTCACCTGGGCCCACCACAGCATTATAGAGGGTGAACGCAAACAAGCCATTCACTCCCTAACCCTTACAATTATCCTTGGGTTTTATTTTACTTTCCTTCAAGCCATAGAATATTATGAAGCCCCATTCACTATTGCAGACGGTGTATATGGCTCGACATTTTTTGTAGCAACAGGCTTTCACGGACTCCACGTTATTATTGGCTCCACATTCCTAGCCGTCTGCCTTCTCCGTCAAATTCGATATCATTTTACATCACAACATCACTTCGGATTTGAAGCAGCTGCCTGATACTGGCACTTCGTAGACGTCGTTTGACTATTCCTCTACATCTCAATCTACTGATGAGGCTCGTAATCTTCCTAGTACAAAGTTAGTATTAGTGACTTCCAATCACCAGGTCTTGGTTAAAGTCCAAGGGAAGATAATGAATTTAGTCACAACCACCCTTATTATTACTGCCCTACTTTCAACTATTCTGGCTGCCGTATCTTTCTGACTTCCCCAGATAAATCCTGATTACGAAAAACTCTCCCCATATGAGTGTGGTTTTGACCCCCTCGGCACTGCCCGACTACCATTTTCCCTGCGATTTTTCCTTGTTGCTATTTTATTTCTGCTATTCGACCTAGAAATTGCCCTTCTTCTTCCACTCCCCTGAGGGGACCAACTAACCTCCCCTCTCACAACCCTCCTCTGAGCCGCAACCGTCCTAACCCTTCTCACCCTAGGCCTAGTCTACGAGTGACTTCAGGGCGGCCTAGAATGAGCCGAATAGGTGGCTAGTTTAACAAAAACATTTGATTTCGGCTCAAAACTCGTGGTTAGAGTCCACACTCACCTTGAATGACTCCGGTCCATTTCACTTTCTCCTCCGCCTTTATTTTAGGGTTAACTGGACTGACATTCCATCGAACTCATCTTCTCTCTGTACTCTTATGCTTAGAGGGAATAATACTTTCACTATTTATTGCCCTATCTCTCTGGATACTCCAACTTAATTCCACCAGCATCTCACCTGCCCCTATATTGCTACTGGCATTTTCAGCTTGCGAAGCTAGCGCAGGCCTCGCACTCTTAGTTGCCACCACCCGTACACATGGCTCAGACCGCTTGCAAAACCTGAACTTGCTTCAGTGTTAAAGGTACTTGTTCCTACACTAATATTAGTACCAACAACTTGACTTACCTGTTCTAAATGATTATGGCCCACCACACTCACACATAGTTTTCTAATTGCATTTATTAGTACAATATGACTAAAAAATATATCAGAGGCGGGTTGAACCTTTATAAATTTACATATAGCCACAGACCCCCTTTCAACCCCCCTTTTAGTTCTCACTTGCTGACTCCTCCCCCTTATAATCCTTGCAAGCCAGAACCACACCTCCCTTGAACCTATTAATCGTCAACGAATATATATTACCCTCCTTGCATCCCTACAAATCTTCCTTATCTTAGCTTTTAGCGCAACCGAAGTACTAATATTTTACGTGATATTTGAAGCAACTTTAATCCCAACCCTATTTCTTATTACCCGCTGAGGAAACCAAGCAGAACGACTCAATGCGGGCACCTACTTTCTGTTTTATACCCTGGCCGGCTCGCTCCCACTACTCATCGCCCTCCTCTTACTCCAAAATAACACAGGAACTCTCTCCCTTTTCACCATACAATTCTCTGACCCCTCTCAATTAAGCACTTTCGCAGATAAGTTCTGATGAGCGGGATGTCTCCTGGCATTCCTAGTAAAAATACCACTCTACGGTATTCACCTTTGACTGCCCAAAGCCCACGTTGAAGCTCCAATTGCAGGCTCGATGATCCTCGCGGCTGTACTCCTAAAACTGGGGGGTTATGGTATGATACGCATTCTTCCTTCACTAGAACCCTTAACCAAAGACTTAAGCTATCCCTTCATCATCTTCGCACTCTGAGGTGTAATTATAACTGGCCTAATCTGCTTACGCCAAACAGATTTAAAATCCCTCATCGCCTATTCATCTGTAGGCCACATAGGCTTAGTAATTGGCGGAATCCTTATCCAAACACCCTGAGGCTTTGCAGGAGCTCTCATCCTTATAATTGCACATGGCTTAACCTCCTCCGCCCTATTCTGTCTCGCCAATACAAACTATGAGCGGACCCACAGCCGGACCATAATCCTCGCCCGAGGCCTCCAAATGGTTCTCCCCCTAATAGCCACTTGATGACTTATGGCCAGCCTAGCCAACCTGGCCCTTCCCCCCCTGCCTAACCTTATGGGGGAACTAATAATTATCTCCTCATTATTCAATTGATCCTGATGAACCTTGACCCTCACTGGGGTCGGGGCAGTCATTACCGCAGGATACACCCTCCATATATTTTCAATGACCCAACGAGGCCCACTCCCGACCCACATTATTGCCCTTGAACCCTCCCACTCTCGAGAACATCTCTTAATAGCCCTTCACCTAATTCCCCTCCTTCTCTTGATTCTTAAACCAGAATTAATTTGAGGCTGGACCGCTTGTAGATATAGTTTAATTAAAACCTTAGATTGTGATTCTAAAAATAGAGGTTAAAACCCCCTTCTCCACCGAGAGAGGCTTGCCAGCAGCGGAGTCTGCTAACCTTCGCCCCCTTGGTTGAAATCCAAGACTCACTCGAACCGCTGCTATAGGATAACAGTTTATCCATTGGTCTTAGGAACCAAAAACTCTTGGTGCAAATCCAAGTAGCAACACGATGTTCTGATTCCAGAGTATAGTTTCCACTTTGATAACAACCGTATTTATAGCACTAGCCATTCCCCTAGTGCTGAATTTTTTCCGCCCTAATAAAGACCCTAAAATAGCCCTTATTACCACCCAGCAAATAGTATTCATTGCCTTCTTCATAAGCACTCTCGCTGCCCTTCTCTTTTTTTATTATGACTCAGAAGCTATTATTTCAACCCGAACTTTCGCAATTTCCCCCACCTCTGATCTTGAGATTAACTTCATCTATGACCATTATTCAATTACTTTTATTCCTATTGCCCTATTCGTCACCGGAACAATTCTCCAATTTACATTCTGGTATATACACTTAGACCCTGCCCTTCTCCGATTCTTTAAATATCTTCTCATTTTCCTAATTTCAATAATGATCCTCGTTACAGCAAACAACCTACTACAACTCCTTGTTGGCTGAGAAGGTGTCGGAATTATATCCTACCTCCTAATTAGCTGATGATCAGGCCGAGCAGACGCTAATACCTCAGCCCTTCAAGCTGTACTTTACAACCGAACAGGGGATATTGGTATGCTTTTCCTCCTGACATGAGCAATAACTAATCTTAACTCATGAAACCTGCAACAAATCTTCCTTCATGTAGGACAACTAGACTTCACCTACCCCGCCGGAATGGCCATCCTTGCCGCAACTGCTAAATCAGCCCAATTTGGACTGCACCCCTGACTACCCGCTGCTATAGAAGGCCCAACTCCAGTTTCCGCACTATTACATTCTAGCACAATAGTTGTTGCAGGTATTTTTCTCCTCATTCGATTAAGCCCTACATTTGAAAACAACCAGATAATCCTCACCGGCTGCTTATGTCTAGGCGCACTAACAACCCTATTCACCGCCACCTGCGCTCTCACCCAAAACGATATTAAAAAAATTATTGCTTTCTCCACATCAAGCCAACTCGGCTTAATGATAGTTGCCATCGGACTTAATCAACCCCAACTCGCATTCCTTCACATTTGTACCCATGCATTTTTCAAAGCAATATTATTCCTTTGCGCAGGCTCATTTATCCATTGCCTTAACGACGAACAAGACATTCGAAAGATAGGAGGTATATATTTCCTCGCACCCTCCACATCTGCTTGCTTCACTATTGGAAATCTAGCCCTCGCGGGCACCCCCTTCTTAGCAGGCTTTTTCTCTAAAGATGCCATCATTGAGGCACTAGGCACTTCCCACCTCAACGCCTGAGCCCTTGCCCTCACCCTGTTAGCTACCTCCTTCACGGCTGTCTACAGCCTCCGACTAATTTTCTCTGTAGTTGTTGGTTACCCCCGATTCAACTCATACGTACCCATTAATGAAAACGACCCAGCAGTTATTAATCCTATTAAACGCCTAGCCTGAGGAAGCATCATTGCCGGCTTTCTTATTACCTCCTTCACCCACCCTCTGAAAACGCCTGTCCTAACTATACCTCTACAAGTAAAACTAGCCGCCCTTGCTATTACCATCATTGGCTTCATTCTTGCCCTAGGCCTCGCTCATCAAACAAATAAACATCAAAAACCCCTTCCGCAACGGCTTAGTCATCACTTCTCCAATATACTTGGCTTCTTCTCACCTATTATTCATCGTCTAATTCCTAAATCTATTCTCCGCGTTGCCCGAGAAATTGCCAACCAGCTAATAGACCTAAACTGATTAGAAAAAATTGGCCCTAAAGCTCTTACTGACTTCCTCAAACCCCTAATTTCAACAGTAAGCAACTCCCAGCAAGGCAAAGTCAAAACATTCCTTACTTTTACCCTACTAACAATACTTCTCGCCATTATATACCTATTCCTTTAAACTGCCCGAATACTTCCCCGACTTAAACCTCGGGTTAACTCAAGTACCACAATTAAAGTTAGTAACAGCGCCCAGGCGCTAATTACTAATATCCCCCCACCAGCACAATACATCAAAGCGACTCCTTGGGAGTCGCTTCGTATTGTGCTTTTTTTTCCGAGCTCTTCCACAGGAAGCCAGCTCGTCTCATATCACCCCTCTCAGAAAAACCCTGAGATTAATACCGCACATAACACATAGACAAGTCCATACATTAAAACGTTACGACTCCCCCAACTCTCCGGGTAAGGCTCAGCAGCTAAAGCTGCTGAGTAGGCAAACACCACAAGTATCCCGCCCAAATAAATTAAGAACAAAACCAGAGCCAAAAAATGACCCCCGTGCCCCACTAATACGCCACACCCCATTCCTGCCACCACAACTAACCCTAAAGCAGCGAAGTAGGGAGAAGGATTCGAAACAACCCCAATTGAACCTAGTAATACACCAAATAAACACATAGCTATAGAATATAACATTGGTTTCCACCAGGGCTCTAACCAAGACCGGGGGTTTGAAAAACCCCTGTTGTGACTTCAACTATGGAAACCCAATGACTAGCCTCCGCAAAACTCACCCCCTTTTAAAAATTGCAAACGACGCGCTAATCGACCTCCCCGCCCCATCCAACATCTCAGCTTGATGAAATTTTGGCTCCCTCCTCGGCCTATGTTTAGCAGCCCAAATCCTTACAGGACTCTTTCTCGCTATACATTATACATCCGACATCACCATAGCCTTCTCATCTGTTGCACACATCTGCCGAGATGTAAATTACGGCTGGCTTATTCGAAACCTGCACGCCAACGGCGCCTCTTTCTTCTTTATTTGCCTTTATTTACATATTGGCCGAGGCCTCTACTACGGCTCCTACCTCTATAAAGAGACATGGAATATTGGTGTTATTCTCTTTCTCCTAGTAATGATAACTGCCTTCGTAGGCTATGTCCTGCCCTGAGGACAAATATCATTCTGGGGTGCTACAGTCATCACAAACCTCCTGTCGGCCGTCCCCTATGTGGGCAACGCTCTGGTACAATGAATTTGAGGTGGTTTCTCAGTAGATAACGCAACCTTGACCCGCTTCTTCGCCTTCCACTTCCTTTTACCCTTCATCATTGCTGCCGTGACCCTTCTTCACCTACTTTTCCTACACGAAACGGGCTCAAACAACCCACTTGGCTTAAACTCAAACGCAGATAAAATTCCATTTCACCCCTACTTCACCTACAAAGACCTCTTAGGCTTCGCCATCCTTATCATTCTCCTCACCGCCTTAGCCCTCTTTTCCCCCAACCTGCTAGGAGACCCAGACAACTTCACCCCCGCCAACCCCCTTGTCACCCCGCCTCACATTAAACCAGAATGATACTTTTTATTCGCCTACGCCATCCTACGCTCAATCCCCAATAAACTTGGTGGAGTCCTAGCCCTCCTAGCCTCCATTCTCATCCTCATAGTAGTCCCTGTCCTCCACACATCAAAACAACGAGGATTAATATTCCGACCCGCCACCCAACTCCTCTTCTGAACTCTCATCGCTGATGTCCTCATCCTAACTTGAATTGGGGGAATGCCTGTAGAACACCCTTTCATCATTATTGGCCAAATTGCATCCGTCTTATACTTCGCTCTATTTCTAATCCTCTTCCCACTAGCAGGCTGAGCGGAAAACAACATCCTTAAATGACATTGCACTAGTAGCTCAGCTTCAGAGCATCGGTCTTGTAAACCGAATGTCGGGGGTTAAATTCCCTCCTTCTGCCCATCAAAAAGGAGGGAATTTAACACCCGCCACTAGCTCCCAAAGCTAGTATTCTAAACTAAACTACCTTTTGTACATATATGTATATTCCTCATATATATATATATTTATACATAATGATATACTAGTACATTTATGTATAATCAACATTTCTTGGTGTACCCCATTCATACAACAACATTAAAAGAAGATAAACATAAAGCATATATTAAATATACTAACATTAGTATTCATACGGATTAGCGAAACTTAATTACTCAACAATTACCTTCATAGGTTAAGATATACCATGAATTCAACATCCCGCCAATTCTCAAAATTTAAACCCAATAAGAACCGACCATCAGTTGATTTCTTAATGCATACGGTTATTGAAGGTGAGGGACAAGTATTTGTGGGGGTTTCACAAAATGCACTATTCCTGGCATTTGGTTCCTATTTCAGGGCCATGAATTGGTATCACTCCTCATACTTTCATTGACGCTTGCATAAGTTAATGGTGGTAATACATAACCGGGAGCACCCACCATGCCGAGCGTTCTTTCCAAAGGGCTATTGGTATCTTTTTTTTTGGTTTCCTTTCATTTTGCATTTCACAGTGCATACAGACCAGTAAAATAAGGTAGTACATTTTACCTGAGTTCAAGAAAATAGTAAAGAATGAAATAAGTCATTACTTAAGAACCACATATAAGGATATCAAGTGCATAATATATGCTTCATCACCTGGGAGATTCCTAATATCGTGCCCCCTTTCTTGCGCGTTAAACCCCCCCTACCCCCCCACTTCCCCTGAGGTCGCTAACACTCCTGTAAACCCCCCCGTAAACAGGAAAACCCCTGGAAGTGTGCTAAAAAAATTTTTTTGCTAACACAAAGTGTAGATATTACATTATTGCAATAATATTTTT